GACTTCAAACAGTATAGCTTTAACCATGTTAATGCTCTCACATTATTGATTGATAGAGAATCAAAGTGGATTTACCAATGAATCACGAAATGCTATGGTTCTTACATATGATTTCTGAATTTATTCAGAAGTAATTCGTCGAGATCGTGCACCTTTGTTTCCTATGTATCCTATTAAGAAATAATAGAACATAAATAAAATAAAGTGAAGTCGGTTGGATCCAACCTATTTTTGAAATAGACAACTCGCACACACTCCCTTTCCAAAAAAAATCAATACACCGAGCACTACGCTTAGATTTATTGGATTTGTTGCTAAAATATCGGTATTAAACCCGAAACTTCCTGCGGATGGCCAGTGGCCCAAGGAAACGAAAGAATCGGTTACACTTTTCATAAAATCTCCTCTTATAGATAGGACTAACAAAGAACAGAGTTCTTTTTGTTCGTTTGCCCTTTTTTATTAAATTAATTTTTTTTTTTTAATGGGAATAGATTAATTAATGAAATTTGAAAATTTCTTATTTATTTCTTTTTTTTTTAGGAAGAAAGCGAACGAACCCGCTAACTCCTCATCCTCAAATCAGTCCTTCCCGGAAGGTATTGTCTCAACAAATAAATAATTGTAGGAGTAAAGTGTTGAGTTGATATAATTCGAAGAAGCAAACGGCAAGTTCGAGTTAATGAAATAAGAAAAAACTACGTTACGTACTCTTTCACCTTTCTAGTTCTAAAATGAAATTAAACAAAAGGATTCGCAAATAAAAGTGCTAATGCCACGACCAGTCCGTAAATTGTTAAAGCTTCCATAAAAGCTAGACTAAGCAATAAAGTACCCCGTATTTTACCCTCTGCTTCTGGTTGTCTCGCAATACCTTCTACAGCTTGGCCTGCAGCAGTACCTTGACCAACTCCAGGTCCAATAGAAGCAAGCCCTACGGCCAATCCAGCAGCAATAACAGAAGCGGCAGAAATCAGTGGATTCATGGTAAGTTCCTCGTACCAAATAAAATAAAACAAAAAATAAATGGTTAATGATACAATTAATCAATAAGACCTATTGGATCGAAGTAACTAAAAACTCCGAATTATAATAATATTACTGAATTGTCAGAACTACTTTGATATCCCCCTTTTTTTTTTTCTACCAATGATGGAGTTTTTTTAAATCCATATGCATACGATTCCAGTTATTGCATTTCTTTGTTTCGAACCATTCATTCTTTCATCAATTCTTCATTTTTTACGCTTCTATATACTTGAGTTCATCTGTTTTTTCATTGAATCCACAGTAAAAAATGAAATTAAAGAGAATTTTATTGGAATCCATTTAATTTAAATGAAGTGGACTGAAAATATATTATATATATTATATAAGGATAGCCCATATATAACTAGTGAATATCTAATATCACATATACATTTGTTTCTTGCATAACGTAAACCACTCGCATTTGATATTGAATCAGATTCTAGAATAATTCTAGACGCATAGGCTGGACATTACATATATCTAATTTGATCCACCTAATTCATTTTTTAAAATTTCGTAATATCGTACTTCCTCCTAACATTCTAGACCATATATACATACGTATTTATATCTATTATGTTCCCCAACCAATTGGATTATCTTGAACCATGCATGAATTCGGATAAAAGAAACTTCAAAAAAAAAAGACTTTTTCAAAACTATTCAATGATGTCCTTCCATGGATTCACCTATATAAGCCGCGGCTAAAGTTGCAAAAATAAGAGCTTGAATACCACTTGTGAATAATCCAAGAAACATAACAGGTATAGGAACTACTGAAGGTACTAAAGAAACAAGAACAACCACTACTAATTCATCAGCCAATATATTCCCGAAAAGTCGAAAACTAAGAGATAAAGGTTTTGTGAAATCTTCTAGGATGTTTATTGGTAAAAGAATTGGGGTTGGTTGAATATATTTCCCAAAATAACCCAATCCTTTTTTACTAAGACCCGCATAAAAATATGCCACTGATGTGGGTAAAGCTAAAGCAACAGTAGTATTTATATCATTTGTAGGCGCAGCTAACTCTCCATGAGGTAACTGTATTATTTTCCAAGGTAAAAGAGCGCCTGACCAGTTAGAAACAAAAATAAATAAGAACATAGTTCCAATAAAGGGAACCCAAGAACCATATTCTTCTCCAATCTGAGTTTTGCTCAAGTCTCGAATAAATTCAAGGACATATTCGAAGAAATTCTGACCGTCAGTCGGAATAGTTTGTGGATTCCGAACAGCTATAATGGCTGAACCTAATAAGACGGCAATTACGACCCAAGAAGTGATAAGTACTTGGGCATGGATTTGTAAACCCCCTATTTGCCAATATAAATGTTGGCCTACTTCTACACCCGATATATCGTATAACCCTTTGAGGGTTTTAATGGAACATGGTATAACATTCATATTGTCCTCTGACAGAAATCGAACTTAAAAAAAAAGAATTATTTTGATTCAACCATCTCTTTCTCGACTCACCCACTTTTCTCCACTTTTCTCATTAATCGTATATGTATATTTAGGATACCAAATAATAACATAACATAATATTAATATCCCCACAGTACTTTTTATCTCTTTTAAAAAATTCAAGAATAATAACCAATCAAATAAATCTATGGGGTTCAAAAAGAATTAACTAATTAGTTTTAATCATAATCAATGATTTCTTATATAGCTAGAACGACCCTCACAAATTGCAGATACTAATTTGTTAAGAATCAATCGAATTGACGCTATAGCGTCATCGTTGGCTGGAATCGAAATATCTGCGAGATCCGGGTCACAATTTGTATCGATTAAAGAAATCGTCGGAATCCCTAAAATGACGCATTCTCGAAGAGCCGTATACTCTTCTTGCTGATCGACGATAATTACAATATCAGGCAATCCTGTCATATATTTGATCCCACCCAAATATGTTTGCAAAGTAGATAATTTTCTCTTCAACATTGCTGCATCTCTTTTGGGGAGACGGTTGAGTTTCCCCATCTTTTGTTCTGCTTTTAAGTCCCTGAACTTATGAAGTCTTGTTTCCGTAGTGGACCAATTCGTTAACATACCACCGAGCCATTTTTTATTAACATAATGACACCGAGCCTTTATTGCAGCCGATGCTATTGAATCCGCTGCTTTATTTTTTGTACCAACGATTAAGAAGTTTTTTCCCCTACTTGCTGCATCAAAAACTAAATCACAAGCTTCTGATAAAAAACGAGCAGTTCTAGTAAGATTTGTAATATGAATACCCTTACGCTTTGCAGAGATGTAAGGAGCCATTCTAGGATTCCATTTCCTAGTACCATGACCAAAATGAACTCCTGCTTCCATCATCTCTGGCAAATTTATGTTCCAATATCTTCTTGTCATTTTTACCCACACTTTCTCTTTTTTTGTTTTTTTTTCAAGGTACCTAAAACCAAAAAAAAAAAAAATTGTTCCGACGGAACCTTCTATCGAGGATTGACCGTTGATACGCAGTCCAAACCAGTAATTTCTTTTAATTATTAATTTTATTTGTTTTATTACCAAATCCATAATCGGACCAGATAAGATAGTTAAGTTAATAAAATAAAAAGAATGAATCTCCCCTTAGGAATCATTAAATTGTGTAAATTATTGTTCTGATATCTCATGAGAATTATTTGGGACGCAAGAAGAAAAAAATTCTCTATGGTGTAAGAAAATATCTCTCATTTCCAACTCGAATAGATTATTCATTTTTATTTCCAAATAAATCTTCTTGTCTTGCCTTAAAAGGTGCACTAATTTTTTGAATCCGGTACCAACAGGTATAATCCCCCCCAGAACAACGTTCTCTTTCAGGCCTTTCAACCAATCAATACGACCTCGTAGAGCAGCTTTTGCTAAAACTCGAGCGGTTTCTTGAAAACTCGCTTCCGATATGAAACTTTGAGTATTTAGAGATGCCCTCGTTATTCCTAATAAGATTGATCGATAACGGATCGCTTCGTCCAAAGCACGCCCCGCACGTTCCGCTCGCAACAATCCGATTAATTCTCCGGGTAAAAAAACATTAGACATTCCATCTTCTGAAACGAACACTTTTGATGTTACTTGATGTACAATAATTTCTATATGTCTATTATGGATCTGTACCCCCTGGGATCTATAAACCTTTTGGATCTTATTAACCAAAGAGATACGACTTTGGGCTATAGTTAGCTCAGCTCCAATCAAGAATCCCCATGGTCTTCCAAGAATTTTTGGTACACGCTCGTTCCAACCCTCAACTCTCTTTTCGAGGTTCATCGATATTGAATCAATTGAACGTACTTCTAAGACTTGTTCCACTTTTGGAAGACCCTGCGTTATGTCACCAGATCTTGATTTTTCATATATAAATGTAACTAATGTATCTCCTTTAGAAAAGATTTCTCCATAATGGCCATGAACAGTTGCTCCTGGAATAGCCAAATAGGGCTTAGCGGATCTTATAACTAAGGAGTCAACATGAACAATTAGAATTTGACCAGATTTTTTTATGTACGGTCCGTATTTGAATAGACATACATTTTCACAAATAAATTGCCCAAGGCTAATTCGAATTATTGTGGATGTCTCCTCACAATAATCATGATGGAGAAAGCACCAATTCAAAAAGAATGAATTCAAAATGATGTTACTGCATGGATCGGTACTATAAATCCTCTCGTTTTCATCCATTAAATAATATTTAAGTACTTGAAGCACTTGGAAAGTCTGTTTAAAATTCCTAAGTAGCAAATATTTCTTTAACAAAATCTGATTATGAGTTATCAAATAATAATAGGAATAAAAATTCGCTATTTTAGGTACAACAGTCCCTAAGGGAACTAACAAATCCCTAATTTTATTTAGGCAATCCGATTTTTTTGTCACATTGTTATAATTGAATGGATCAATTCGAGAACAATTGGATGATGACAAAATTCTTAAAGATTGGCATTCCTTATTTTGATTCAACA